CAAAGCCCCTTTTTTACCATTAGCAAGAACTTGTTTCAGTTGCATATCATAAGGAATTCGAACAACTGCTTCAAATACAGTATCAGGAAGTACAGCTTGCGGAACTTCAATATCCACGGGCTTATTAGCTAAATGGCAATTGGCACATACAATTCGACCAGTTGCTTCTCGTGGATTTTCATAAACCTGCTGCGCAAAAATGGGATATGCATTTGAAATAGATGCTCGAGTTATTACATATATCATGATCGATACATAAATGGATCGAGTCATCTGTTCTTTTACCCAAGAAAAAGTATTTCTATTTTGCATGGTCCAATCATTGATCCCCGGAATTTCTACAATAAATTTGATAGGTAGCTAGTAGAATTCCCTATCCAAAAGTTTGCCATTGTATTGATTATACTGAAAGAATTCTACTAGTAGAATAGAGTATGAATACCTTGAATTGAAAAGGTAGAAGTATAAAGAATAAGTAAGATGAAAAATGATTTCTTTATAGACAAAGAAAGGTTCTGATTTTATTGATATCAAAAGATCTAATGAATTATTCATTCATTGAATGATAAATTACTACAAGCGAAGGAGATACACGATTTAAAAAATGGAAGATCCAATATTTCACAATTGTATCTAGAATCACTGGAAAAGTGGAAACAAGACCAGATATAATCTGATCATTCTGAGCCAATCCAAAATCATTGTAGATCGAACCAATCATTAGTTCCCAACCATGGGTCGAGTGAAATCCGATCCATAAATCAGTAACTAAAAGAATTGAAAAAGCTTTGATTGTATCACTTAAGTTATAGAGAAATTCCTGAATCCAAGAATTTAAAATGAAAAGTTCTTCATTACCCAGAAAAAAATAACCACTTAGAATAGCGAAACAGATTAGATTTGTAGAGAAATGCAAAATGATATGGAAATGAGATTCATTTTGTCTTTGGACCAATTGTATTGTTTCCTTGTGCATTCCTATACGAAGCCTTTGCATATGTGTCTCCGAGTACTCCTTTATCATCTCGTCCAACAGGAATAGTTCTTCTAATTCCATAAATTTTTCTAGAACATTTTTCTCTTGAATATCATTCAAAGAGATTTCGGATTGCCTAGTATTCCACCAATTAATAACCCAAGTTTCTAGACATTTCTTAAATGAGAGAGAAACCCACCAGGGCAAAAAGATTATAGACACAAGATATGGGAGGGAAGCCAATGCTTTCTTTTTTTTCATTCTGTATCCGTGATGTGAATTGTTAATGAACCTGTTTCATTGGTCGATTCTATCTGAGATTTCTATGAAGTACGAATTATATAACAAGAGCCTATAACTCTAACAAGAATAAGGTATCAAACCTATGAATCTTTTCCTATTTTTGTTTTTGTGTAAGAATTGAGTCTTTGGATCTAGAATAGAACATACAAGAAAGGCTCTTTTCGAATGAAAAAAAAAAGTAACTATTCTTTCCATATTCCAGAGATCACAATTAGGGAAATTGGTTACAATTTCCCTTTCATTTATTCCTTTCAATGAAGACTCGAAACCCATTTGAACTAACAAATAGAATTTGGATTTAAAGACGAACCCTACCGGATTCTTTAATTCTTTTATTTCCATTTCGAATTTGAAAGATTTCACTGTCTAACCGCAGCGCAGGGATAGGGTATCAATTCAAAGGCCTAAAAAGAGGAATTATGTTTTACGAAAACAAAAGACATGTTAGGATATTTGACGAATCTATACTTATTTACTTATTACTTATTAGACCTTTTACTAGTCTAAAGAGTGAAGCCAGACACCATGTGTATGCGTATACAAAATAGTTATTGTTCCATATACGTCTTCCCACTTTTGAGATGTATTAAGTTCCTTCTCTCATGCTGAGATTTATTCTTCAGTTCATTTCAAAAGACTTCAATGGGTACGCGCAAGAAATAGGCCAATTCGGCAGCTTTTTGTTCAATTTCTCGTGGAGTCAAATCCTCATCAGTACGGGTCAAGGGAATGGCTCCTTGACCCTTGATTTCCATATAAAGGACACGACGAGGAAAAAGACCCTCTCTCACCTCCATTCTGATTGATTGGATATCTTTCAGAAAGAAACGAAGGAAGATGCGACGATTTCTTCCAGGAAATCCCCAACGAAAAAGGGACATTATCCCTTCTTTTCTATCGAATCGGTCATAACCACTACCTACATTCCATGAAATTGTGCACCACAAATAAGAACTAATGAATAGACCTGCGATCCCATAGAAAGACATCACGATCCCTTGTGGGAAAAAAAGGATTTGCTGAGACGGAAATACGGATATAAGATTTTTACCAAGATAACTAGAAGTTCCAACCACTAAGAATCCTAGTGAACCTAAAAAAAGGATACAGGCCCAGCAAAAATTACTTGTTTTTCGAGACCCCGTTATAAGTTCTATCCATATATGTTCTGATCGCCAGTTCATACTATACTAGATCCAGTTGCATTTGATTGGAATTGAGAGAATAACCCAAATGGATTTGACTTGACTTTTATTGCTTGATCCCGAAGTAACTTTCATCAACTAGCAGCATTCCGACAGGAACCATTAAGAATAATTGGTTAGATACATTGAGTTTCTATTTAAAAGATTTTTCAAAAAAGATTTGCTGATCATTTTGAATTTCATCATTGAATTTATTAAGCTATAACCGCATATACATGCATTAATGCCGTATATTATGCATCGGCATACATAACAAAACAACTCTTCCATTTGTTTTCGGAAAGGCCAAATATCATATATCCTACCATATTACATTGAAAAAAGTATCTGTATGATGATCCAGTGTTGAAATAAATTGATGAGATTTTATCGTATTTAGACAATCTTATTTCTTTGGACATAAAGAGATAAAGAAGCCATTGCGATTGCCGGAAAGACTAGGCCCACTAAAGGAACAAAAATAGAGGGAAAGTTCAAATCTATCATAGAATGGGTACCTCAATTTCATATTTGTACCTATTCTAAATTCTAATTATAAAGATATATTCTAATAAGTCTAGCTATTCATTATTAATATTAATCTATTAACTATTAAAACTATTAACTATTAAAAAGAAATTAGAAAGAATATTAAGATAATATTAATATGAAGTCTTTAATAATAAATAACGAATGTAGAACTCAATGAAGTATACCTATTCCTCTTTTGACACGAATATGTATTAGAATACCCTTTAATAAATTGGATTCTTCTTCTCCCATCCTTATCTTCATCGTCTTTCTATCTTTACCTTTCAAAACAAAAAAGGTGTTTTGAAAGGTAAAGATAGAAAAGAGTTTCTTATGAGTTTCCGATTTTAACCAATCTTATCCAACAAACAGGGATTCCTAGTGAAAAACCGGGGGTTCTCACTAAATAAAAAGAACTTCTATATTCTTTTTATTTGTTATTTGAATCTTTCTATTTTCTTTATTTGATTTGAGATTTCTTCTTTCTTTTTATTTAGTATTTTCTTTTCATTTTTTCGATATATTTTTTTATCTCTTTTTCGTTGTTCTATTGTTCTATATATGAATAATGAATATGTCAAAAGAACGGAAAAAATCATTTTTATTTCCCTAATTTCTCGGAAGGAGAAAGAAATTCTTTTTTATCTTGTCGATAGAGGGATGCTTATTTCTAATCAGGAAGAGAGATAGAATAAAAAAAGGATCCGGGCCAAAAAGTCATTATCCAAAACTTCTGACTCTTACTACACTTATAACTGATGTCTCCAAAGAAAACACCATCTTCTTAGTTTTGTTTTTTTCATTATAATGAACTAAATGCGTATTCGCTACAAAGAAAAATAACTGAAGCTAATGTTATACTTCCATTTGAAAATGAAGAATTTCAATATTTTTGAAATCTTTTTTTTGAATCTTGATTCAAGGGAAGGAAACCGTGTAGCTGAAATAACTCATTCAGAACACCTTTTAAAGGATTACGTGGTACAATTGGGTCGAATAAGCCCTTATGGAATAAATACTCAGCCGCTTGTGAACCGTCGGGTACTGTCTTTTTCAATGTTTGTTCAATTACTCTTTTACCCGCAAACGCAATGTAGGCATTAGGTTCAGCAATAATGATATCTCCCAACATACCAAAACTTGCTGTAACTCCGCCAGTTGTAGGAGATGTAAGGATTGATACATAAAATAACTTTTTATTTGATTGATAATCATATGAAGCAGAAGATATTTTAGCCATTTGCATTAAGCTCAAACTCCCTTCTTGCATGCGTGCTCCTCCAGAAGCACACACAATAATGACAGGTAGAGATCGATTAGTAGCATACTCGATCAAACGGGTGATTTTCTCACCTACTACGGATCCCATACTACCTCCCATAAACTGAAAATCCATAACTCCAATTGCTATGGGAATACTGTTTAGTTGACCTACGCCCGTTTGAACAGCTTCAGTTAAACCCGTTTTTCTTTGATAAAAAGAAATGCGATCTATATAAGGTTCCTCCTCTGAATGAAATTCAATGGGGTCTATAGAGACCATATCTTCATCCATAGGCTCCCAAGTGCCAGGATCTATAAAGAGTTCAATTCTATCTGAACTACTCATTTTCAAATGATATCCGCAGTATTCACAAATATTCATTTTTGAACTAAAAAATTTTTTATAATTTAATCCATAACAATTCTCACATTGAACCCATAACTGTTTGTATTTTGTATTTAGATTGAAATCCTTAGATTTTTCTCTTCTATTGAAATAACTGCTACTAGTTTTGATACTAGAATTTCCATTTTCAAAACTACTTGTACTTTCCGTACAAATGAAACTATAAATGTAACTGTCGATATCACTGTAAATGTCACTATTAAGACTGATTTCAAAGCGAAGATAACTATCAATGCAACTCTTAATGTGATTATTCCAATTAGATTGAGTATCATACATGGAATAATAATAATAGTAGTAATTACTACTATTAGACCTACTATTCAAATAACTAGGT